TACGAAAGGGTGTCGGGGGCATAATTTCATTCCCAAAGCAAAAAGGAGTCTTTATTTCTTTTTTTTCTTTCCTATTTTTTGTTCGCTTTTATTGTTTGTTTAGGTTTGTAACTATGTGACTAATCGAAGTGAAAAGGCAATCTGATGATACTTCATCAGATGATTGATTGTAGAAGGAAGATACAAGGTAGGTTATAGAAAAAAACAAGTAAACGGATGATAAATAAAGGAATTTTTGATTAATTGGCTCAGCAATCAAAATCCAATTTGGGTTGGGTATGGATAAAAAAATTTCCTATGTTATACTATTCAAGTCTCGACGACAAATTTATTTGATAGATCAGATATTGTTATTCATGATATTGATCTGATTCAAGACCATTGAGAGGGAATTGATTCATTGAATTTACAGACGAAAGATTTATCATCTCTAGGGGATTAAATCCCGAGTTATTGTGAAGTAAAAAAAAACGGATGAGATTATGGAAGTAAATATTCTTGCATTTATTGCTACTGCACTATTCATTCTAGTTCCTACCGCCTTTCTACTTATAATTTACGTAAAAACAGTCAGTCAAAATAATTAATTAAATTGAATGAAACTTCCCTTCTGAATTTTGATCAAAAATTCACGAAGTCAAATGAAAACAATTTCCCGTCTTAACTTAAATGAAATGAGCGGACTCTAATCGGCAATATTCTATAAATTGGATAGTATGGTAAGAAAGAAAAAGATGAATCTTTCTTTCTACCATACTATCTATCTCTTAGTCTATAAAGTTATTAATCTGGAGTTAATAATCTAGAATAAAGTAAGTTGCTATAGATCAATCTACACTATTATCTTCATATATGTGTATAATAATTTCATATATTATATTGTAGGGAATTGCTATAACACCCAATTTGCTACATCTATTTGTTCCAATCATCTGAATCCCTTTCTTTTTGAAATACAAACACGGGAATCGCTCAAATATCTCTTTGATTGAAAGAGTATGAGTCATATCATAGATTCCTCAATTGGAATCCTATGGGATTCGACATTCAGATATTTTTTTTACAAAAGTTCAAAACGCGTTTCAGAACGATCTATAAAACAATTGACACGGTTTGATTCCTCAACTCAATTAGTAGTACTTTTAGAGCCCACTTCTTCCCCACACTACGAGTGAAAGGGAAAATGTAAAGACTACCATTAAAGCAGCCCAAGCGAGACTTACTATATCCATGTGAATTATGTCCCCTATCTCTATAAATACGAAGGAATTATTCCTCACTAATAATAGTGGAATCAATGGCGCAGAGTCAAAAAGGGATTCTGGCCGAACACTATTGAGAAACCAATCCAATAAATCTATTAGGATTTTGAATCGGGAAAGATTAAACACAAGGAAAATACGTAGTAACATCCGAAGGGAATGGGGACATGTAGGAATAAGAATCAAATAACAAATAATAGGGCCTATTCTTTTCTTTTTTTGTTGACGTTAGTTAAGTAAAAACAGAAAGGGGAAAATCACTAAACAAGATACATTACTATCTATTACAGACCTCTATTTCCTCATTTGATATAATCCGTACCCCCTTCCCGATTATCTCTGTGAAACAATGATGCTTGACTAGGGCTTTACGAAAAAAAATATCAAAATTTTGTTTCCTTTGTGTCTCGCGGGAATCATTCTGCGAGTTATATCAGCAGAAGAGCAGAAGAGATTTCGAGTTTTTTCTTTGTTGATCAGGCGACACCCGGATTTGAACTGGGGAAAAAGGATTTGCAGTCCCCCGCCTTACCACTCGGCCATGCCGCCCAAACGATACAAAATAGGTGAGAAAATTTTTCTGGATTACTGGATTTTTATTCTACTTGTATTTGGACTCCTCTTTTCCTTAATCCTTTACCTAAAATAAAAACCCCTTTTTGTTTTGATTTGATCCACCCCTTCGGTTGATTATATAGTATCTAAAAATCCACAATGCTAAAAAGATTCTCTTGCTTTTCTATTGAGAAAAGAAGAAATCAAATGTGTATTTTCAGCCGACAAATTGGAACCATTAACTATTGACTGCTTACTTCGAATTCCTAACGATTCTGGGATTTTAATCTCAAATTCGAGATTTCCTAATGACATAAGAAAATACAAATTGAGACAGAACTAATCTGTATTGATTTTTTCAATCAAAAAATCCTTCTCAATTTCAATTATAACAAAACATATGAGTATATGTAAACCCCAGAACATAAATTGTTACACAAACATCTAGTATTTAGTCTAGTATTTAGATATGTTGTCGATAGGGAATTATCATCAAATTATCCTATTTCACTTCAATTTTGAATTGAATAGAAATTCTCTTTTGATAGAGCACGACCGGGGCTGTCCCAAACAGAACGGCAATAAAAGAGAAGTTTTAGCTATCTGCATACGTATTTAATAAATGCAACTCTTCTTATACATTATAAACTTCAAACCATATTCTACTCAAAAATAAGTAAAGT